TTTGAACAAGATACGACTTATTTGAAAATGAATTGAATAAATAATTCAGAAAAATATTTCTCGGGAATTCCAGATATTCTATGGTTCTTTCCCGCACCAATTGCCAATTTTTTTTCTTGGTCATTGAGATTCACGGATAATTCAGATTAATATTTAGGGATAGATCTTACCCCCCTTTTTTATCCCCTCAAACAAACCGAAATGATTGAAGTTTTTCTATTTGGAATCGTCTTAGGTCTAATTCCTATTACTTTGGCAGGATTATTTGTGACTGCATATTTACAATACAGACGTGGTGATCAGTTGGACCTTTGATTGAGTAACATTTCTTTTTTTGATTGACCTCCTACAGGGAGGAGGTCAAATTCCAGTTGCAATTCAACTTTGTTTTGTTAAGTTATTTTTTTGTGATTCGACATACATAAGATAGACGGAATCACGCTCTGTAGGATTTGAACCTACGACATCGGGTTTTGGAGACCCGCGTTCTACCGAACTGAACTAAGAGCGCTTTCAAAGAAATTTTTTTTCCACTTAACTTCTAACACATCTCGCATAAATATAGTATCCAAAAATGAAAGATTATGCCCCGTCGATCTCAATTAATCTCTCGTTACTGCCCATAGGAGAAGTAATAGGTAGGGATGACAGGATTTGAACCCGTGACATTTTGTACCCAAAACAAACGCGCTACCAAGCTGCGCTACATCCCTTTTAAAAATTGTTGTACAGTGTCATTGTACAAAATACCTGTCTTGTTTTCCACATCTTTATTTTCTCCTCTATCTATATAGAACTTTCTTGTCATTTCTTGTTTTTGGTTTCATATAATAAAAGAATTATATACATCTGAAACCCAACCTAACATATAAAAAAGAATGAATATTTATCCGTAATGCTCAGGAAGAAGGGGTCATCTTTTTCTTTTTTATTTTTTAGTGACAGGAAAATCTCATCTATTGGTTCATTGTACATATCCATTTTTGTTAGGAAATCCGCGTAAAAATAAATAAAAATGATCTTGAACTACAGCATCTGACAATATATGTATTACAATAAAGAAGGAGGATTTTCAATGCGAGATCTAAAAACATATCTCTCCGTGGCACCTGTGTTAACTACTCTATGGTTTGGGTCTTTAGCGGGTCTATTGATAGAAATTAATCGTTTATTCCCAGATGCCCTGTCATTCCCCTTTTTTTAATTCTAGTTATTGATATGCGAAGAAATGAAGAAATATAATTCCACATGACGTAACTAAAACCTCGCCTCTCCCTTTCAATTCTTTAGAATAGTAAGGAAAGAGAAGGAAAAAGTGTATTGAACCTCATAAAAAATCCGGTAGATCCAAGATCAAATTTTTGAAAACAGAAATAAAATTCAAATGTGTATCCAGTCTAGGGCGGGCTCTACGAAATCATAGCATAGAAAAAAGATACTTAAATGAAATATTGGGATTTAGGATAGAAATAATTGATAGTTAGAAAGAAATTGTATTACTTAATTATTATTCTATTTTGTATTACTTAACTTAATATATACTATATTAATACATATTCTATTAATTAGATAATAAATTAATTAGATAATAAATTAATTAGATAAGATAATAAGAAGAATTACAACGAAATGCTTAGAAATGGAATTTCTAACTAGTAACTTCTATTGATTTTTTTCTTCTTCTTCGGTTCGGATCGAAAATATAAGACTTAAGTTAAGTCGATACAAAATCTAAAGGAGGTTCATGGCCAAGGGTAAAGATGTCAGAGTCAGAGTTATTTTGGAATGTACCAGTTGTGTCCGAAATAGTGTCAATAAGGAATCGCGGGGCATTTCTAGATATATTACTCAAAAGAATCGCCACAATACACCCAGTCGATTAGAATTGCAAAAATTTTGTCGCTATTGTCATAAGCATACGATTCATGGGGAAATCAAGAAATAGATCGAAGGGAACATCATGTGTTCGATCTTTCCAAAGAACAGGACAGGAAGAGTAAGAACTTAACATATATAATATACATAATATATACAAATCAAACCCGATTTTATGTAGATATTCTTTCATGTGTATAGATATATAGTATATGAATTAAATAATATATGAATCAAAGCCTATTTCGGTTGGATCCGAAATGAATAAATAAATAGAACTTTAGAGATAAGGAATAAACCATGGATAAATCCAAGCAACCTTTTCGTAAATACAAGCGATCCTTTCGTAGGCGTTTGCCCCCAATTGGATCGGGGGATCGAATCGATTATAGAAACATGAGTTTAATTAGTCGATTTATTAGTGAACAAGGAAAAATATTATCTAGACGAGTGAATAGATTGACCTTGAAACAACAACGATTAATTACTATTGCTATAAAACAAGCTCGTATTTTATCTTTGTTACCTTTTCTTAATAATGAGAAACAATTTGAGAGAGCTGAGTCGATCCCAAGAACTACTGGTCCTAGAACCAGAAATAAATAGGCATACTCCTCAATTGACTCAAAAATACAATTGGAACTCAAGCTCAGATTGATGTTTTGTTCGAAAAGGCCTATAATCCTGATTTGATTCTTGTGTTATAATATAAGAAACAAAAATGGGGGAGAAGAAGAAATATTTTTTTTTATTGAAACATGTTCGTTCATTTCTACTACTTATCTTAATTTATTTTTATTCTATATCTTCCCGGAGTTCATTCTCCGGGGAATTCCCTTTCAATCATTCCTGTATATTACTTTTGAATCTCCTTTATTTGATAATTTTATTGGAAATCATGTAAAGACAATTCTTATTTGATATAGCTATTTGTGCAAGTATTTTACGATTAAGAAGCAATTGCTTCTTGTACAGATTGTGTATTAATATACTATAACTATAGAATACCTTATTCTCACGAGTTACTGCGTTTATCCGAGTGATCCACAAACGACGAAAATCCCTCTTTTGTCTGCCTCTATCTCGATGAGAGGAAACCAAAGCTCTCATTTTCTGTTGAGTAATCGTTCGAGTAAGTCTTGAATGAGCCCCTCTAAAGGTTGATGCAAATAAACGAATTTTTGTTCGACGTCTCCGAGCTGTATATCCTCGTTTAACTCTGGTCATTGAATCAGATTAAAGCTTAATGAATAACTAATTGATTTCTCTTCTTTCAGTCATCCTTTTCCCCTTCCCCGGTCGATTAATAACAAAACGGATTATTCCGATATATAAAATATCAATTCCAATGGCTTTTGCTACTATGACCTTCCCAACCACGATTTTGTATTCTATTCCTTCCAGTTATTTCACTGGAAATAAGAAATTTGAACGATACTAAATAAAAAAAAAATAGTGGGTTCCATCGTTTCTATGGTTACCTCTTAAACGGTGAGGTCCTCTCTATACACCGGAGCCTCTTCTTTCATTTAATCAAATGTTATTGTTAACTTGTATAGTTCACACTCTTTGGCTCTACCTATCTACAGTAATAGCTCTTTTCACAAAAAGAGTTATCCATACAGTGACGGCATTTAATTATGAAAGTTGGCTAGGTAGCTGACCCTGTTAGTCCGTTCTTTCAAGAAAAGGAGCATAACCTTTTTTTTTTGCTTCTTATGATACCATTTCCTCCGCTTAATGGATAACCATTTGCTACCAATGGGGAATTGCTTCTTATTTCAAATCTAGATGATTGGATTTGCACCAATGGAAACCATAAATTCCATATACAATATGGGTATATGATAGATCTTCTCTATCTATCCTATTCATTGGTACCGGTCATTGATACTGAAAAAATTGTCTCATTTGTTCGAACTTATGATCTGAACGAGTCGCACATACACCCTAGTACATGTTCCTCGACGCTGAGGACATCCTCTAAGAGCGGGAGATTTTGTAACATTTCTTATTGGCTGTCTTGTGTTTCTAATAAGTTGTTTAATAGTTGGCATGTCGTATGTATATATATGTATATATAGAATAAAATGGGTTGGTTTAGATCGATCTTAACCTGATGATTGATCATCATGAATTATTTCTATTCAATATCAAATCACAGAAAATTTGAATTATGGTTTGAAATAAAATAGATTTATACGAAATCCCCAGTATTTTCATTTTCGACCGCTACAAGATCAACAATGCCATGAGTTTGGGCTTCTGTTGCTGACATAAAAACATCCCTTTCCATATCCTCGGATACAACCCATAAAGGGTTGCCCGTTCTTTGTACATAAACCTTTGTTAGGGTTTCGCGAAGTTTCAGTAGTTCTTCCGCTTCCAGGATAAATTCCCCTGCTTGTGCCTCATAAAAAGAACTAGCAGGTTGGTGAATCATAACCCTGATGATATTGATATAACATCATGAACGGTTCTTCTATCTCGCATGATTGGGCTAAACTAAAGTAGGGGATAAAAAAATAACAAGAAAAAAAAATAAAATAGAATTGAATAACCGTACAGGCATCTTTTGTTCATTGCATACGGCTCTGCAATGGAATTGACCCTTTCTTCTCTTCTATTCTATCGAAGAAAGAAATAGAATCCATCTAATCCAGATCGTTGAATGATCCATTTACCACCCTTCCTTTCATAGAAGTAAAAAAGAATACTATGATGGTTCTGTTACTTTATATATTTATCTCGTCTGTGATTTAGCAATCCCAAAGTTTCTTTTTGATACGATCAAATAAGTCAAAAATGATCTTTTTTTTTTCATTTTTGTACTCTTTCTTTCATAGCATAAGTATCAGAAAGAGACTTCTGGTGTGGAAGAAAAATGGTTTGTGACGCTGAAATGTACTCCCGACACATAAGATCAAATCGGAAATAACCTTTATTTCATACTACTATCTCGATACAAAATCTCATGTTATGAAAAAACAATAATGGTTTGTTCATATCGAACCCGAAGTGCCATGCTATTATTACTTATAATTTTCTTTTATAATCAATGTGGCGAAGGCATAGTCTTCTTTTTTTTCAATCAAATAAAAACTCATTGGCGCCAAGCGTGAGGGAATGCTAGACGTTTGGTAATTTCTCCTCCGACCAGAATAAAAGATCCCATTGACGCGGCTAATCCCATGCATATCGTATGCACATCAGGTGACACAAATTGCATAGTATCATAAATGGCTATTCCTGGTATTACCCATCCGCCGGGAGAGTTTATAAACAAATAAAGATCCCTAGTACCATCTTCTATACTGAGATATACCATGAGACCAACAAGTTGATTCGAGATCTCGCTATCAACCTCTTGGCCTAAAAAAAGTAATCTTTCTCGATAAAGTCGGTTGATTAGGACAAAATTGCATCCCTTAGGAACCGTACGTGCACCTTTGGATACATACGGTTCAAAAAAAAATTGTGAAAAAGAAAAAAAAGAATCAATGTGTCGATTCCAGCTTTATTTCTTTTTTTTATGTAACAGGTTTTCTTAATGAAAGGTCTTCTATTAAAAAAAACGAGATGAGTTTAGGCTCCCTTCCCTCTAAAAAAAAAAGAGATTACTGAACTTATTAAACTAACCTATCATTGATGTATTGTTTCATCGATATTAAAATCACGATGTCATTGTCTTGTTCCTGAATGGGTCCTTTCAATTCTTTTAGGTTCATGGTCTACCCCGGGAAAAGATCTGTCCGAATTCTATTTGCACATATAGGACAAATGGTCTCAGTACCATTTTTTTGTTATGACTTCTTTTTTTTTTTGTCTTGCTTTCCCAAAACTATTTGATGTATTCATCATACTATTCCGTTGGTCGGCAATTTGGGATCACTACTATCACTACTATAGTAATAGTAGGTATAAAGTAATAGTAGGTATAAGAATCATTTATGATACAAGTGGTAATCATACATATATTATATTAACAATTTGTTATCGATTTGGTATTTTCTGAACGGAGCCTGGATACTTTATTTTATCAGTCCAAGTAAACCATAAATTCTTCTAAATTGATAATATTGATCCCCAATATAAAATAAATTGATCTAATTGCACTTCACGCTCCGAATGATTGATTGATGCCTCACTCAATACAATATCTCTTGGGCGAAACAGAGGATATCTCGATCAGGGGAGAGAACGGGTAAATCCCATATGACCCAATATGTCTGACAAGTCGCACTATACGTCAACCCAAACCGCATCTTCCTCTCCAGGACTCCGAAAAGGTACTTTTGGAACACCAATGGGCATTAAATTAAAGAAAAAAATTTAGTACTATACTTCACTTTAATATGGAAACGTAACAATCAATGGTTTATTGTCTTCATCCCTTTTTTCTCTTTATTCTATTTGATACATAGATTGGAAAGTTTATAGAGTAAGACAGAATGAATAAAGAAAAAATTTGAACGAAGAAATCGATCGTTCGAATGATAAACAAGTATCTATCCATTCGTTCCCCAAAAATGGGACCAATCCTCCCATTGCGTATTGGTACTTATCGGGTATAGAATAGATCTGCTTCTCTTTGTTCTTACGAACAAAATTGTTCCTTTATTTTCACGTTATTTTCAATGGAATGGAATAAATATTAATCCTTTCTGATACGGAATCTACTGAAAAGGTTAGGTACATGGTTAGTATATATAGTCTTTTCCAATGCGATAAAATAAAGTGGCATAGTGTCTATTTTTCTTTGATAAAGAGGTATTTCCATGGGTTTACCTTGGTATCGTGTTCATACTGTCGTATTGAATGATCCCGGTCGATTGCTTTCTGTTCATATAATGCATACAGCTCTAGTTTCTGGTTGGGCTGGTTCGATGGCTTTATATGAATTAGCGGTTTTTGATCCCTCTGATCCCGTTCTTGATCCGATGTGGAGACAAGGTATGTTCGTTATACCCTTCATGACTCGTTTAGGAATAACCAATTCGTGGGGCGGTTGGAGTATTTCAGGAGGAACTATAACAAATCCGGGTATTTGGAGTTATGAAGGTGTGGCAGGGGCACACATAGTGTTTTCCGGTTTGTGCTTCTTGGCAGCTATCTGGCATTGGGTATATTGGGACCTAGAAATATTCTGTGATGAACGTACGGGAAAACCTTCTTTGGATTTGCCCAAGATCTTTGGAATTCATTTATTTCTCTCAGGGGTAGCTTGCTTTGGCTTTGGCGCATTTCATGTAACAGGTTTGTATGGTCCTGGAATATGGGTGTCCGATCCTTATGGACTAACTGGAAAAGTACAATCTGTAAATCCAGCGTGGGGCGCGGAAGGTTTTGATCCTTTTGTTCCGGGAGGAATAGCCTCTCATCATATTGCAGCGGGTACATTGGGCATATTAGCAGGCCTATTCCATCTTAGTGTTCGTCCGCCTCAACGTCTATACAAAGGATTACGTATGGGCAATATTGAAACTGTACTTTCCAGTAGTATCGCTGCTGTTTTTTTTGCAGCTTTTGTTGTTGCTGGAACTATGTGGTATGGTTCAGCAACTACCCCAATCGAATTATTTGGTCCTACTCGTTATCAGTGGGATCAGGGATACTTTCAGCAAGAAATATATCGAAGAGTTAGTGCCGGGCTAGCCGAAAATCTTAGTTTATCGGAAGCTTGGTCTAAAATTCCCGAAAAATTAGCTTTTTATGATTATATTGGTAATAATCCGGCAAAGGGGGGATTATTCAGAGCAGGCTCAATGGACAATGGGGATGGAATTGCTGTTGGATGGTTAGGACACCCCGTCTTTAGAGATAAAGAAGGGCGCGAGCTTTTTGTACGTCGTATGCCTACTTTTTTTGAAACATTTCCGGTAGTTTTGGTAGATGAAGACGGAATTGTGAGAGCTGATGTTCCTTTTAGAAGGGCAGAGTCAAAGTATAGTGTTGAACAAGTAGGTGTTACTGTTGAGTTCTATGGTGGCGAACTTAATGGAGTAAGTTATTCTGATCCTGCTACTGTGAAAAAATATGCTAGACGTGCCCAATTAGGTGAAATTTTTGAATTAGATCGGGCTACTTTGAAATCCGATGGTGTTTTTCGTAGCAGTCCAAGGGGTTGGTTCACTTTTGGGCATGCTACGTTTGCTTTGCTCTTCTTTTTCGGACACATTTGGCATGGCGCTAGAACCTTGTTCAGAGATGTTTTTGCTGGTATTGATCCAGATTTGGATGCTCAAGTGGAATTTGGAACATTCCAAAAACTTGGAGATCCAACTACAAGGAGACAAGTAGTCTGATACGACATTGTTGTGGTATCTTTCGCCTCTATTTTTTTTTTATTTGACATTGGGTATCAGAGAAATCTTGACTTGAATCACCTTTCTTTGACTTTTTTTCTTTCTTTATATGATATGATAAATGATCCCAAATGAATAGGTGTGGAAGCTATAATTGTAAACCACGATCGAATCCATGGAAGCATTGGTTTATACATTCCTTTTAGTCTCGACTTTAGGGATAATTTTTTTCGCTATCTTTTTTCGAGAACCACCTAAGGTTCCGACTAAAAAAATGAAATAACCTTTCGAAATAATTTAATTGAAGTAATGAGCCTCCCATATTGGGAGGCTCATTACTTCAACTAGTCCCCGTGTTCTTCGAATGGATCTCTTAGTTGTTGAGAGGGTTGCCCAAAAGCGGTATATAAGGCGTACCCAGTAAAGCTTACAAGTAAACCGGATATGGAGATGGCGACTAGGGTTGCTGTTTCCATTTTTAGATAATTTCAAGATCACAATGGATCTACGATAAGATCGTTTATTTACAACTACAACGGAATAGTATACAAAGTCAACAGATCTCAACCAATCATTAAATAGGATTTATGGCTACACAAACCGTTGAGGATAGTTCTAGATCTGGGCCAAGACGAACTACTGTAGGGGATTTATTGAAACCATTGAATTCGGAATATGGTAAAGTAGCTCCGGGATGGGGGACTACACCACTTATGGGGGTCGCAATGGCTCTATTTGCGATATTCCTATCTATTATTTTGGAAATTTATAATTCTTCCGTTTTACTGGATGGAATTTCAATGAGTTAGGTTTATAAGAACTATGAAGTCCTAGTCTTTCAATCAAAGAAAAAATTACTTTAGACTTGGATTTCTAGACCATTCTATTCTGGTAGTTCGACCGTGGAATTTTTTTGTTTCGGTATTTCCGGAATATGAGTGTGTGACTTGTTATAATTGATCCTATTGATAATACATAGAATGGACCTGTTATCTCTATCAAGATGATTCTACCTCGTCGGATATTTATTCTAGTATCTGGAGCACGGAATATATAGAATAGATCAAGAAAAGAAATATTTGAACTATGATTCATACCTACTATTTATTCAGACCTCGCAACCGGACTCAAAAAAAATTCAAATAGGTATTTCCTAAATCAAACGAATTTTATTCCTTCAGATTTATTTTGACCGAAGGATAACTCTTTCTCTAGATTTTGTTGAGTCATTACATCCATTCATTCAATAAGTGATCATCAAAGGTTCTTACTCAGAGAACCTTTGAGTTTAGCTTGAGGCTAAATCATCGTGGTTCTAGTATGAATCTGAGGTTTCAATTGATTCATAGGGTCTCAACAAGAGAATTCCTATCAATAGTAAAACAAGAGTAAATCCGCAGTACGCACAAAAAAAAATAAATCAAATAACAAATAAAAAATAGGGAAGAGAAGATTCAAGAGGCCTGTAACGATCAACATAAAGAAAGACAGATGAGCCAACTTGATATTTTTTGGCATTATCATCACAAAGAAGAGATTCCGGATTTTTGTTACTTCGTATCTTCGAGGCAAATCGAATCAAGTGGTTAATGAAGTTTTTCATTTTCTATTATATATCCGTTGAAATCAGTATTTGTGTGTTTCCGCTTGAGCCGTACGAGATGAAATTCTCATATACGGTTCTCAGAGGGGGAGTTCCATTGGGTTACCTATCTCAATAAAGTATATGATTGGTTTGAGGAACGTCTTGAGATTCAGGCGATTGCAGATGATATAACTAGTAAATATGTTCCTCCTCATGTCAACATATTTTATTGTTT